AAGAGAGAATGCGAATGGAAATAGCAGAAGCTTGGGATAACATTACATATGCTCAAGCAGTAAGAGGTTTTTTATTAGTAGGCCAATCAATTCTTCGGAAATATATTCGATTGCCTTTATTAATAATAGCTAAGAATATTGCGCGTATTTTATTATTTCAAGGTCCCGAATGGTCCGAAGACTTCAAGGATTGGAATCGAGAAATGCATATTCGATGCACTTATAATGGTGTTGAATTATCCGACAAAGAATTTCCAAAAAACTGGTTAACAGACGGTATTCAGATAAAAATATTATTTCCTTTTTACCTGAAACCTTGGCACCGATCTAAGTTAAAACCCTTGAAAACACAGAAAGCGCAAAAAAATGATTTTTGTTTTTTAACAATTTTTGGACTGGAAACTGACCATCCTTTTGGTCCCCCTCGAAAACTAAAAGGGTCTTCATTTTTTGAACCTATTTTTAAAGAACTGAAAAAAAAAGTGAAAAAATTAAAAAATCAGTCTTTTATAGTTTTTAATGTTTTTAAAGAACGAGCAAAATTTCTTCGAAAGGTGTCAAAAGAAATAAAAAAATGGAGCATCAAAAACTACGAATTGGGTGAAACTAAAACCGACGATTCTATAATGAATAATCAGATGATTCGTGAATCACCTATTCAAATTCGATCTACAGAATGGACAAATTTTTCACTGACAGAAAAAAAAATGAAAGATCTGACTGAGAGAACAAGTACAATCAACAAGAAACTAGAAAGAATTCTAAATGAGAAGAAAAATGGATTTCTAACTCAAGAAAAAAATATTCATTCTAATAAAAAAAGTTATCATAATAAAATATTAGAATCATTAAAAAAATTTTGTCAAATATTAAAAAGAAGAAATACTCGATTAATCCGTAAATTTGATTTTTTTATCAAATTTTTCATGGAAAAAATATACATAGATTTTTTTCTATGTATCATTAATATTGCAAGAACCAATGCACAACTTTTTATTGAATCAAGAAAAAAAATGATCGAGAAATCCATTTCCAATAAGAAAGAAAATGAAAAAAGAATTAAGAAAAGAAATACAAAAAAATTTCACTTTATTTTAACTAAAAAAAATTCCCTTGATAATATTCAAAATAAGAATTCAACAACTTTTTGTAACTCGTCCTCCTTCTCGCAAGCATATGTATTTTATAAAATGTCGCAAACTCGAGTTATTAACTTCTATAAATTCAAGTCTATCCTTCAATATCATGGAACATCTCTTTTTCTTAAAAATGAAATAAAGGATTTTTTTCGGAAAGAGGGAATATTTCATTCTGGATTGAGACATAAAGACTTTTGGCATTCTGAAAGGAATCAATGGAAAAACTGGTTAAGGGGGCATTATCAATATGATTTCTCTCAGATTAGCTGGCTAAAATTAGTACCAGAAAAATGGCGAAATAAAGTCAATCGACACTGTATGACTCAAAAAAACGATTTTAACAAATGGGACTCATATGAAAAAGAAGGATTAATTCATGATGAAAAACAAAATGATTTCGAACCTGATTCATTACTGAATCAAGAATATAAAAAATCATCTAATTTTAAAAAACATCATAGACATGATTTTTTCTCATATAAATCTATTAATTATGAAGAGAAGAAAGACTCATATATTTATAGATCACCATTACAAATAAATAGTAAAGAAGAGATTTTTGATAATTACAAGATAGATAAACGCAAATTTTTTGATATGCCAGATGGGCTACCTATTTATAATTATCTAGGAGAAAATGATATTATGGCTGAGGAGAAATTTCCAGATAGAAAATTTTGTAGGTGGAAAATGATTGATTTTTGCCTTAGAAATAATAAGGTCGAGATTCATTACTGGGCCAATAGCGGCACCAAGAATAAGAATCAAAAAATGAAGAGGGGTCCTTTTTATTTACCAATTTCTAAAAATTCAAAAATCAACCGATTCAAAAAAAAAAGATCCTTCTTTGATTGGATGGAAATGAATGAGGAAATAGTAGGTCGTATTAGTTCGAATCCAGAACTAGAACTTTGGTTCTTCCCAGAATTTGTGCCACTATATAATGCATATAAGATTAAACCGGGGATCATACCAATAAAATTACTTCTTTTCAACTTTCATTTGAATGGAAATGAAAACATTAAGAAAAACATTACTGAAAGTAACCCTTTAATAGAATCAAATAAAAAAAAAAGAATTCTTAGATTCGAGAATGGAAATCAAGAAGAAAAAGATCCTCTAAACCAAGGGGAAGGGGCTCCTCTATCAGATGAAAATGGAGGTAGATCAGGCATAAAAAAACAACGTAGAAAAAAAAAGGCCAACATGAGCCCCGAAGCTATAGAGCTTTATTCCTTCCTAGAAAGTTTTTTGTATTTTCAATTGAGTTGGGAAAGGGTTGTAAATAAAAAAATGGTCAATAATATTAGAGCCTATTGTCTCCTGCTTAGATTGAGAAATCCAAAGGACGTTGCTATATCCTATCTTAAACGGGGAGAACTGACTGTGGATATTTGGACTCTAAAAAGGCGCACTCCTAGAGAATTAAGTACAAGCGGAGCATTGATTATCGAACCGACTTATCCTTATCCGTCTATAAAAAACGATGGACAATTGATTCTATATCAAACCATAGGTATTTTTTTGGTTCATAAGAATAAATACCTTCATAAGAATAAATACCAAAGGAATCAAAAATTTCGAGAATGGTTTGATAAGAATAAATTTGATGAATCCATTTTAAGACATCAAAAAATGACTCAAAATAGAGACAAAAATCATTATGATTTCTTTGTTCCTGAAACTCTTTTATCCCCTAAAGGCCGTAGAGAATTGCGAATTCTATATTTTTTAAACTCAAGGGATAGAAATGATATACATAGAAATCCGGTATTTTGCAATCAGGTAAAAAACTGTGGTCAAGTTTTAAATAGAGGCAAATATCTCGGTATCGATAAAAATAAACTAATTAAAATGAAGTTCTTTCTTTGGCCCAATTATCGACTAGAAGATTTAGCTTGTATGAATCGCTATTGGTTTAATACTCATAATGGCAGTTGTTTCAGTATGGTCAGGATACATATGTATCCACGGTTGAAAATTTGTTAGTTACAAGTCCATTTACATGAATTTTGCCATATATACATATATTATTAGGTAATAGAATATGTCGGCTATATGAAAACAAATAGATAGACGCGAGGATTGTCTTACATTCCATCCTGAAAGAGGATACTAATTTAATGACATACATATTATCAATTAGATCTATAAATAAATGAACAAAATCTTCTTATCTTTTTTTGTATTCCTATACAAATAAAAAAAAGAAGATTTTGTTCATTTATTTATTTTATAAAAAAGTAGGAAGTTTATAATGAACTTAAGGTCATTCTGTATATCAAAATGACTAATATTATTATTACTGATTAATCAAATTCACATCAAAAAATTATAAATTATAAAAGGGGATAATATTTTGTTTTATGGTAAAAAATTCATTCATCTCAGTTATTTTTCAAGAAAAAAAAGAAGAAAAGCGGGGGTCTGTTGACTTTCAAATAGTAAGTTTCACCAATAAGATACGAAGACTTACTTCCCATTTGGAATTGCACAGAAAAGACTATTCATCTCAGAGAGGTCTACGAAAAATTCTGGGAAAACGTCAACGGCTGCTGTCTTACTTATCAAAGAAAAATCGAGTACGCTATAAAGAATTAATTAGTGAGTTGGATATTCGGGAGTTAAAAAATCGTTAATTTTAAAATTTTGACTTAGTTTTTTCATTTATTGGATCTTGAGAATTTTGATAAACTTCTTTTCGTTTTCAGCAATTCATGTAAGAATGAATCGAGGAAAAACTTATGAATAGACCAGCTACAGAAAGAGACCTTATGATAGTCAATATGGGACCTCACCACCCATCAATGCACGGTGTTCTTCGTCTCATCGTTACCCTAGACGGTGAAAATGTTGTTGACTGCGAACCAATATTAGGTTATTTACACAGAGGAATGGAAAAAATTGCGGAAAACCGAACAATTATACAATTTTTACCTTATGTAACACGTTGGGATTATTTAGCTACTATGTTCACAGAAGCAATAACCGTAAATGGACCAGAACAATTGGGAAATATTCAAGTGCCTAAAAGAGCGAGCTATATCAGAGTCATTATGTTGGAGTTAAGTCGTCTAGCTTCTCATCTCTTATGGCTTGGACCTTTTATGGCGGATATTGGCGCACAGACCCCTTTTTTCTATATTTTCAGAGAAAGAGAATTAGTATATGATCTATTCGAAGCTGCGACTGGGATGAGAATGATGCATAATTATTTTCGTATCGGAGGAGTAGCAGCCGACCTGCCTTATGGCTGGATAGATAAATGTTTGGATTTCTGCGATTATTTTTTAACAGGAGTTGTTGAATATCAAAAACTTATTACGCGAAATCCCATTTTTTTAGAACGAGTTGAAGGAGTAGGCATTATTAGTGGAGAAGAAGCAATAAATTGGGGTTTATCCGGACCGATGCTACGAGCATCTGGAATACAATGGGATCTTCGTAAAGTTGATCATTATGAGTGTTACGACGAATTTCATTGGGAAATCCAGTGGCAAAAAGAAGGAGACTCATTAGCTCGTTATTTAGTCCGAATCAGTGAAATGACGGAATCCATAAAAATAATTCAACAGGCCCTGGAATTCCTTCCAGGAGGTCCCTATGAGAATTTAGAAATCCGATGCTTTGATAGAGAAAGGGATCCAGAATGGAATGATTTTGAATATCGATTCATTAGTAAAAAACCTTCTCCCACATTTGAATTGCCGAAGCAAGAACTTTATGCGAGAGTTGAAGCCCCAAAGGGAGAATTGGGAATTTTTCTAATAGGGGACAAAAGTTGTTTTCCTTGGAGATGGAAAATTCGCCCGCCGGGTTTTATCAATTTGCAAATTCTTCCTCAGTTAGTTAAAGGAATGAAATTGGCTGATATTATGACAATACTAGGTAGCATAGATATCATTATGGGAGAAGTTGATCGTTGAAATGATAGTTTATACAACAGAAATAGAAGTACAAGATATTAATTCTTTTTCCAGATTGGAATTTTTCAAAGAGGTCTATGGAATCGTATGGATCTTTGTCCCTATTTTGACTCTTGTATTGGGGATCACAGTAGGCGTACTGGTAATTGTATGGTTAGAAAGAGAGATATCCGCAGGAATACAACAACGTATTGGGCCTGAATACGCCGGTCCTTTGGGAATTCTTCAAGCTCTAGCAGATGGGACAAAACTGCTTTTCAAAGAAAATCTTTTTCCAGCTAGAGGAAATACCCGTTTATTCAGTATTGGACCATCTATAGCAGTCATATCAATTTTACTAAGTTTTTTAGTAATTCCTTTTAGCTATCATCTTGTTTTAGCTGATCTCAATATCGGTATTTTTTTATGGATTGCCATTTCAAGTATTGCCCCTGTTGGCCTTCTTATGTCAGGATACGGATCGAATAATAAATATTCCTTTTTAGGTGGTTTACGGGCTGCTGCTCAATCGATTAGTTATGAAATACCATTAACTTTATGTGTTTTATCAATATCTCTACGTGCGATTCGTTGAAATACAAACTTTTCTTTCTTTTCCCTATTCATTCTTTTCTTTCGCTTTAGAAAACAAAACAAGTTGAACGAATTGAATAGATATTATTTATTATCCTTTTGGTTGATAAAGTAAATTAGATAGTTATATATGAGTGAAAGAAAGCAGCTTATAAATTTGCAGTAAAAAAAATGGAGTCTCATTTCCTATGTACAAGACAAGAGTTAAGTGGAAATAAACATAAGCGGAAGAGGTCCTTTACCCCAAGACTGGTTGATTAGACAACCCAGCTTGAAGCGGGCTCAAAAGATCAACCGTATGGCCTTTTCACTATCCTTTGTATGAATTACCTACCATACATGTATTATCAAACGAAACGGGCGATTGAACAAAAAATGAGTGGATGATTAGGAACACAAAAATGCACAAAGGATTAGTAATGGAGATTATGGAAATTCTCTAAAAAGATATTTCTGCATAACATAAAAAGAATACTAATTGGGGCTTTAAATTGGTAGAAATGATAAGGCAGTACTTCCCGCGATTCCGATCCAGAGTATGCTCCTATCCACCCATTAAAGCAATGACTATCAGGAACGAAATAATCCTTTATTTTTGATTTTAGTTTTAGCCCCTTCTCTTATATTGGTTTTATAAGAAAGAAGAATAGGAACGAAAAACAAACAAGAGAAAAAAAAAAAGAAATCTTTTTTATTCCGTCTTTTTCATATATTTAGCATAGATTTAGAGAGATATAATTTGTCTCATGATTCATTAGCTAATGTAACGTCTAATTCCTTTTCGTAATCGAAAATGATGGGTTGAAATAAACTATTTATTGATATTTCTGAAAGGAGTTTTTTATTTAAGGATTAAGTTATTACTCAACAAAGTCAAATTATTAACGGGTGAGATCAATTCGGAAGCGCCTTTATTTATTATTATTTTAGAGTATAGCAGACGGAATTCTATTGGTATAATTTTGGACCCTCAAATAGATTTTGACTCTTTCTATTCTACGACCATAGCTAGCTAAATAGTAAATAATACTGATCTGGTCCTTAGATTTTTGTTGACCCACGAGGAGCCGTATGAGGCGAAAACCTCATGTACGGTTCTGGAATAGCGGTGGGAACAGTGATGTTATCACCGACTATGATTATCTAACAGTTCAAGTACAGTTGATATAGTTGAGGCGCAGTCAAAATATGGTTTTTGGGGATGGAATTTGTGGCGTCAGCCTATAGGATTTATCGTTTTTCTAATTTCTGCCCTAGCCGAATGCGAGAGATTACCCTTTGATTTACCAGAAGCGGAGGAAGAATTAGTAGCAGGTTATCAAACCGAATATTCGGGTATCAAATTTGGTTTATTTTATGTTGCTTCCTATCTAAATCTATTACTTTCTTCGTTATTTGTAACGGTTCTTTACTTGGGTGGTTGGAATATTTCCATTCCATACATATTTGTTCCTGAGCTATTTGAAATAAATAAAGTGGATGGAATCTTTGGAACTACAATTGGTATCTTTATTACATTAGCTAAAACTTATTTGTTCTTGTTTATTTCTATCACAACAAGATGGACTTTACCTAGGTTAAGAATGGACCAACTTTTAAATCTTGGATGGAAATTTCTTTTACCAATCTCTCTCGGTAATCTATTATTAACAACCTCTTTTCAACTTTTTTCACTGTAAATAGCAAACAATAGACTTGGTTCAAGTTCAAACAAGAGAAAGAAACGAAGATAAAACTATTCATATAGATTCCTGATATGTTCCCTATGGTAACTGGGTTCATGAATTATGGTCAACAAAGAGTACGAGCAGCAAGGTACATTGGTCAAAGTTTCATGATTACCTTATCCCACGCAAATCGTTTGCCTGTAACTATTCAATATCCTTATGAAAAATTAATCACATCGGAGCGTTTCCGTGGCCGAATCCATTTCGAATTTGATAAATGTATTGCTTGTGAAGTATGTGTTCGTGTATGTCCTATAGATCTGCCTGTTGTTGATTGGAAATTTGAAACTGATATTCGAAAAAAACGATTACTTAATTACAGTATTGATTTCGGAATTTGTATATTTTGTGGTAACTGTGTTGAGTATTGTCCAACAAATTGTTTATCGATGACTGAAGAATATGAACTTTCTACTTACGACCGTCACGAGTTGAATTATAATCAAATTGCTTTGGGCCGTTTACCAATGTCAGTAATTGATGATTATACAATTCGAACAATTTTGAATTCGCCTCAAAGAAAAACTGAGTAGGTAACCGCCCTATTCTATTAAATAAAGAGAAATTACCAATTCTTAAGGTTCCGTTTTTTTGGTTTAAATTAAAAGAATGAGATAAGGTCTTTCTCTTTGTTTGGCCAATAATGAAAAATTCAACTAGAAATTCATTGGTTGATGAGAATTTCGACTTTTTTATTAAAAATCTATCAATAGAGTCGTCATTTTTTCGAAAAATATACTTTCAAAAAATATCCTTATTCTTTCTTAATTTAATTTCTTAATTTAAGAAAATAAAAGAATAAAAAAAGAAACTGTCCAACAATTGTACCCATATCATACCTAATAGATTAGAATTGAATTCAATTAGGAACCTATCATAAAATGAAAATCAAAAAACCTTTAGTTTTTTCCCGGTCGGGTCAATACGATCATGAAAAGCATTTCAATTTATCTCCTATTTTACATATAATGGATTTGCCTGGACCAATACACGATTTTCTTATAGTTTTACTGGGATCGGGTCTTATATTAGGGGGACTGGGAGTAGTATTACTTACCAATCCAATTTATTCTGCCTTTTCGTTGGGATTGGTTCTTGTTTGTATATCCTTATTCTATATTCTTTCAAATTCTCATTTTGTAGCCGCTGCCCAGCTCCTTATTTATGTAGGAGCCATAAATGTTTTAATCATATTTGCTGTCATGTTCATGAATGGTTCAGAATATTACAAGGATTTGAATCTATCGATCGTTGGGGATGGGGTTACTTCACTGGTTTGTACAAGTATTCTTCTTTCGCTAATTACTACTATTTTCGATACGTCATGGTACGGGATTATTTGGACTACAAGATCAAACCAACTTATAGAACAAGATTTGATAAGTAATAGTCAACAAATTGGAATTCATTTATCAACAGATTTTTTTCTTCCGTTTGAACTGATTTCAATAATTCTTTTAGTTGGTTTGATAGGCGCAATTGCTGTGGCTCGTCAGTAATAAATCGTTATAACTAGCAACAGCAAACAATCCAAATTTCACTTTCTTCTATGTTATCCCACCTATTTCACAAAAATTCTATTTGAATACTGTTCATGTCTAAAAGGGAGATTCTTTTATTTGATCTATTTTCAATACATTCTTTTGTTCCGTACTTGTTTTGTTCTATTCTAGTCAATCTCGAATCTGTTGAATTTTTGTTCATATTGAAATGAACCAACATTGATAAGGAGTTGGTCAATGATGCTCGAACATGTACTTGTTTTGAGTGCCTATTTATTTTCTATCGGTATTTATGGATTAATCACGAGTCGAAACATGGTTAGGGCTCTTATGTGTCTTGAACTTATATTGAATGCAGTTAATATCAATTTTGTAACATTTTCTGATTTTTTTGATAGTCGCCAGTTAAAGGGAGATATTTTCTCAATTTTTGTTATAGCTATTGCAGCCGCTGAAGCAGCTATTGGGTTGGCTATTGTTTCGTCAATTTATCGTAACAGAAAATCAACGCGTATCAATCAATCAACTTTATTGAATAAGTAGGAATAATAATCAAAATTAGAATATCCACCAATTTGAATTAGCATGTAGAATATGTTAGAATCTAGATTCTATTTACGAAAACGTAATAAATCAAAGTATCTTAGCCACTTCTCATGAGCTGATCCAGAAGTCCATTGATTAGAAAATTTCTGGTAAATCGTTGATTCATCTGGCGTTTAAATATATGATTCATTTACAAGTTTACTAGATCGAAATTTGATAACGTTCAAAAATTCATAGATCCCATGTCACATTCAGTAAAAATTTATGATACATGCATAGGGTGTACCCAATGTGTCCGAGCGTGCCCCACCGATGTGTTAGAAATGATACCTTGGGATGGATGCAAAGCTAAACAAATTGCTTCCGCCCCAAGAACAGAAGACTGTGTTGGTTGTAAGAGATGTGAATCTGCCTGTCCAACGGATTTCTTGAGTGTTCGAGTTTATTTATGGCATGAAACAACTCGAAGTATGGGTCTAGCTTATTGATATGTTCCGTAAAACCCACTTGAATACATTTTGAATACATTTTCTTTTTTTACTGAAAAAACCCGTACTCAAAAAAAAAAAAAGAATAAAGATTCAATTTTCGAGCGCGGGTTTTTCTGGTCCAAATGTATCTTGTCTTTACCACGAATTATTTTCCTTGGTTAACAATAATTGTAGTTTTGCCAATATCTGCGGGCTCTTTAATTTTCTTTCTTCCTCATAGAGGAAATAAGCTAATTAGGTGGTATACCATTTCTATATCCACCTTAGAACTACTTCTAATGACCTATGTATTTTGTTATCATTTCCAATTGGACGATCCATTAATCCAGCTGGCGGAAGATTATAAATGGATCAATTTTTTTGATTTTTACTGGAGATTGGGAATAGATGGACTTTCTATAGGACCTATTTTACTGACAGGATTTATCACAACTTTAGCTACTTTAGCGGCTTGGCCAGTTACTCGGGATTCCCGACTATTCCATTTCCTGATGTTAGCAATGTACAGTGGTCAAATAGGATCATTTTCTTCTCGAGACCTTTTGCTTTTTTTCATCATGTGGGAGTTAGAATTAATTCCTGTTTATCTACTTCTATCTATGTGGGGGGGAAAGAAACGTCTGTATTCAGCTACAAAGTTTATTTTGTACACTGCGGGAGGTTCCATTTTTCTATTAGTAGGGGTTTTGGGTATCGGTTTATATGGTTCTAATGAACCAACATTCAATTTTGAAACATTAGCTAATCAATCGTATCCTCTCGCACTGGAAATAATATTCTATATTGGATTTCTTATTGCTTTTGCTGTCAAATCACCGATTATACCCTTACATACATGGTTACCAGACACCCATGGGGAGGCACATTATAGTACTTGTATGCTTCTAGCCGGAATCTTATTAAAAATGGGAGCATATGGATTAGTTCGGATCAATATGGAATTATTACCCCATGCTCATTCTATATTTTCTCCCTGGTTGATGATAGTAGGCACAATGCAAATAATTTATGCAGCTTCAACATCTCTTGCTCAACGTAATTTAAAAAAAAGAATAGCCTATTCCTCTGTATCTCATATGGGTTTCATAATTATAGGAATTGGCTCTATAACCGATACGGGACTCAACGGAGCCTTTTTACAAATAATATCTCATGGATTTATTGGCGCTGCACTTTTTTTCTTGGCAGGAACGAGTTATGATAGAATACGTCTTGTTTATCTCGACGAAATGGGCGGAATGGCTCTTCCAATTCCAAAAATGTTTACGATGTTCAGTATCTTATCGATGGCTTCTCTTGCATTACCGGGCATGAGTGGTTTTGTTGCAGAATTGATAGTCTTTTTTGGAATAATTAGCAGTCAAAAATATTTTTTAATGCCAAAAATATTAATTATTTTTGTAATGGCAATTGGAATGATATTAACTCCTATTTATTTATTATCTATGTTACGTCAAATATTCTACGGATACAAGCTATTTAATGCTCCAAACTCCTATTTTTTTGATTCTGGACCAAGAGAGTTATTTGTTTCGATCTCTATCTTTCTACCCGTAATAGGTATTGGTATTTATCCGGATTTCGTTTTATCACTATCGGGTGAGAAAGTCGAAGCTATTCTAGCTAATTATTTTTATAGATAGGTTTTAGGAATAAAAAAAAGAAATCCTATTTAAAATGATTTTGAAAATGATTTGCTTTACAATTGAAAAAGGTGAAAAAAAAATGATTTTTTCTGTTCTTAGGTTTCATTTTTTTTTAAGTTGAGTAAAAAAGAAAGAAAAAGTCAAAATCAAATTGAATTTGAATCAGATATGTTTGGCCTTTGTGAGAACCTTTTGAATCACTCCGCTACTTGTACTTGATTCAAAAGGTTCTTTTCTTGGCGGCTTACATTAAGTTTTCTTATGTATATTATATGCTGTCCTATGTTTGTATTTGTTCTGCTTTTTCATTCAATTCGATGTTAATGGAAATGAACCATAGCTATGTAAACCTATTCCTAATAGATTGACTCCAAAATAGCATATCCAAATTATAAGAAAGCCCGCGGAAGCCACAATTGCAGAATTTACACCTTCCAAATTTTGATTTGTTCGGGTATGTAAATAAATCGCGAATATGGTCCAAGTAATAAATGCCCAAGTTTCCTTGGGATCCCAATTCCAATATGATCCCCATGCCTCATTAGCCCATACTGCTCCCGAAAGAATCCCTATGGTTAAAAAGAGAAACCCGAGACTAATAATACGATAACTCCAATAATCCAATTGTTGAACCAATTGATACCTGTAATAATTTCGAGAATAAATAAAATAAGTGTTTAGTAAAACATTCTTTCTCTCATCCAGGTATTTCATTTCCCCAAAGGAAAATGCCGTATTTAATAAAATATTGCTTTTGCTAAAAATCTTTATGACTTTTCGAAATGTAATGACTAGAAGGGCTACTGATAATAATGATCCACATAAAAGAGCTGCATAGCCAAATACCATCATACTTACGTGCATCATTAACCACTGGGATTGGAGAGCAGGTACTAATAGCGCGGATTGATGCATTTTGGTTAAAAGACCCGAAGTAACAAAGCCTTGGGTAAAAATAGCACTTGATGCGGTTATTGCACTTAAAGCATTTTTATGCTTTTTAAAATGAAAATAGGAAACCATATGAATAATGGAGAAACTCCATGAAAGAAAGATTAATGATTCATATAAATTACTTAATGGAAAATGCCCCGAATAAATCCAACGAGTGACTAATAATCCTGTTATACAGAAAAGGGTGGCTATCATACCCCTTTCTGATGAATCATATAGTCCTACGACTTCATCGACTAATAAAGTTAAAAAATGAATTGTAATTACAATTGAAACGATCGAAAAGGATATATGAGTTAATATATGTTCTAAAATTGAAAAAATCATAAAATAAAGATTATGAAAAAAGGAGAAGAGAAGGTTTCTCGATTATTATTATATGGAATGGAAATTCGGAATTTTTTTTATTTTATTATAGGATTTATATTATACCTTTTTTATAAGACGCTATGCCGCCACTCGGACTCGAACCGAGATGCTCTAGCACTGCTTCCTAAGAGCAGCGTGTCTACCAATTTCACCATAGCGGCTTGCTCAAAATAATAATAACTCATGTTTTATTCATATTCAACCGTCGAGATTGAATGAAGGGGTCAATCCAATGCAATATTTATTTTGTAGGAAGCTTTAAAATTGATGAATAAAAACTGGTTTCATTTCAATAGAAGTTTGAGGGTTAAAAAAAGAATCTTTATTATCCTTTTTTTTATTTAATTTAAAATTTCTAGTTTCTAAAGTAAAGTAGCAAGAACGGAAGTTTTGTAGTTCCTGTTTTACTAAAATCGAACTTTTTCGTTCTAACTAAAAAACTAAAAAGTTGTGACTTCCATTCATGAATAGAGCTCAAAATGTTCTTTATCATTTCCGTTTGTTAATAATTCATTTTTATTTACATATAATATGATTTTTATGAATGAATCACTGAATAAAAAAGATGGTTTTGAGTATCACAATTTAAACATGGCATCTACAGATTTCAAAGGATTAAAAAAAATTTATGTAATTTGCATAGCTTTGGATTGTCGTAAACATGTCTAATGTAAAAAAGTTTAGATTCCTATCATAATTGGGCCATCCTTTAAAATAAAAAAAAAAGGATTTCTAATTTAGAATTCGAAAAAAATGACTTGCTTCATCTTCCCATACAAACATAGGATTTTTTTATCACTTTAAATTGAGGCATTATTTGTGTATCCACTAAATAGGAAAAGGTCTCTTTCCCAATTGGGTTTATGGGAAGGATATATAATAATTCAGAGTAATACTACTTTAGATTCAGAAAGTTACAAAATGAAAACTTCATCAATTAGTTTCAAGAACCCATTGATTTTGACTAAACTAAGGATCTTATATATCTTCTGCTATAATAATAATAAATTATAGATAATAAATACGATATAGAAAATAGAAATAAAACACTAACAAGTTATTATAATACACAAATAGGAATAGGCGATGGGGAAATAAGAATCCCCCACCCCGAAAAAAAAAAGAAAAGATGAACTCAACTAATTACAAAATTTTTCAAAAATGAAACGTAAATTACTGCGAAGAGTTTTGAATAAAGTTCAAAAAAATTATTCAAGTGTTTTCTTATTTATCTGAGATAGAAAAAAACTTTTTGAATTTCCCGTAAAAAGAGATTTTACTAATGAAAAAGCTTTCAAGGCTGCCCGATACCCTTTCCTTTTCCAAATATTTTTACGAATATGCTTTTTTGATATAGAAATACGTTTTTTTGGAACTGCCATTCAAACAAAAAAAATGATTTAGTACTATAGTAGTATGTGAAAGACATTTATTAAAAAAAAATATATGCTTTACTTTATTTTATTCCTCTCAATTTTTAATTCTTCTATACTTCTAAATTTCAATTTTTAGAAAATAGACTTAAAAAAAAATAAATAATGTTATTTTTCATAAATTTTTTCCTTATATTAATAATAATATGGAAAGAACGGAAAGAAAACTATCAAATACTTTATTATATAAAATAAGCGTAAATCTCATTTATTGGAATGAACAAGACTCAAACTGTTTGTTCGAAAATCCAAATTCACTCATAGAAAGTTTACTCATAAATGAAGTAAGTATAAAGAAAAAAAAGAAATGAAGCATTTTTTTATCCTTTTTTAAGTTAAGAATAAGAGATAGTGAATCAGAAAGAAAAAAATTACGTATTAAGTAAAAAAAACGTTTTTATGGAGTATACATATCAATATTCATGGATCATACCTTTGATTCCACTTCCTATTCCTATTTTAATAGGAGTAGGACTTCTACTTTTTCCGACATCAACAAAAAACCTTCGACGTATGTGGTCTTTTCCCAGTATTTTATTATTAAGTATAGTCATGCTTTTTTCGCTTAATCTAGCTATTCAACAAATTTATAGAAATTCTACATATGAATATGTATGGTCTTGGGCCATCAATAATGATTTATCTTTTGAGTTCGGTTACTTTTTTGATTCACTTACTTCCATTATGTTAATATTAATAACTACTGTTGGAATTTTCGTTCTTATTTATAGTGACAATTATATGTCTCATGATCAGGGATATTTGAGATTTTTTGCTTATCTGAGTTTGTTCAATACTTCAATGTTTGGATTAGTTACTAGTTCTAATTTGATACAAATTTATATTTTTTGGGAACTGGTTGGAATGTGCTCTTATCTATTAATAGGTTTTTGGTTCACACGACCCCTTGCAGGAATCGCTTGTCAAAAAGCATTTGTAACTAATCGTATAGGCGATTTTGGATTATTCTTAGGAATCTTAGGCCTTTATTGGATAATAGGCAGTTTTGAATTTCAAGATTTATTCGAACTATTCAATAACTTTATTTTGATTTCAAATAATCAGGGTCAATTTTTGTTTCTTACTTTATGTGCCTTTCTTTTATTTGGTGGGGCAGTTGCTAAATCTGCACAATTTCCCCTTCATGTATGGTTGCCTGATGCTATGGAAGGACCGACTCCTATTTCGGCTCTTATCCATGCTGCCACTATGGTAACGGCCGGAGTTTTTCTTGTAGCACGCTTTCTACCTATTTTTATATTTATACCTTCGATAATGAACCTAATATCTTTAATAGGCATAGTAACAGTACTCTTGGGGGCTACTTTAGCTGTTGCTCAAAAAGATATTAAGAGAGGCTTAGCCTATTCTACAATGTCTCAATTGGGTTATATGATGTTAGCTTTGGGCATGGGATCTTATCGAGCCGCTTTATATCATTTGATTACTCATGCTTATTCGAAAGCATTATTGTTTTTAGGATCTGGATCAATTATTAATTCAATGGAAGCTGTTGTTGGATATTCCCCGTATAAAAGCCAGAATCTTGTTTTTATGGGCGGTTTAAAAAAACATGTGCCAATTACAAAAACGGCTTTTTTAGTAGGAACGCTTTCTCTTTGTGGTATTCCGCCTCTTGCCTGTTTTTGGTCAAAAGACGAAATTCTGAATGATAGTTGGACGTATTGGTCGCTTTTTGCATTAATAGCTTGGTTCACAGCTGGATTAACGGCATTTTATATGTTTCGCATCTATTTACTTACTTTTGAGGGACATTTGAATATTCATTTTCAAAATTACAGTGGAAAAAAAAGTATTTTATTTTATTCAATAAAATTATGGGGTAAACAAGAGGAAAAAACTATTAACATAAATTTTCCTTTATTCTCTTTATTAATAACTAATAATAATCAACAAACTTTTTTGTTTTGGAAGAAGCCATATGAAATTCGAAGTAAAGTAAAAAGCAGGGCTCTTCTGACTATTACTCATTTTGAATCTACTAAAATTTTTTATTATCCTCAGGAATCGGATAATACTATGCTATTTCCTATCCTTTTATTAGTTCTATTTACTCTCTTTATTGGAGTTATAGGAATTCCTTTCAATCAACAAGAAATTCGTTTAGATATATTATCTAAATTGTTAACTCCAGTTATTGATTTTTTACATCAAAATTCAAAGGATTCGGTGGATTGGTATGAATTTTTCACAAATGGAATTTTTTCAGTCAGTATAGCTTTTTTTGGAATATTTATAGCTTCTTTTTTATATAATCCTTTTTATTCGTCTTTACAAAATTTTAACTTCTTCAATTTTTTTGTGAAAAGGGGACCTAATAGAAAAATTTGGGACAAAATAATCAATTTTTTATATAATTGGTCATATAATCGTGCTTATTTAGATAGTTTTTATGATACGTTCTTAACAAAAATAATAAGACGATTATCTGAACTAACTCATTTTTTCGATAGGCGAATAATTGATGGAATTATAAATGGGTTAGGCATTTCCTGTTTTTTAATAGGAGAAAGTATTAAATATGTAGGGGGAAGTCGCATTTCTTCTTATCTATTATTTTTTTTATGTTATGTACTTGTTTTTTTCGCAGTAATTTACGTTTCATTTTTGAAAAATTTTGTAATTAGTTGAGTTCATCTTTTCTTTTTTTTTTCGGGGTGGGGGATTCTTATTTCCCCATCGCCTATTCCTATTTGTGTATTATAATAACTTGTTAGTGTTTTATTTCTATTTTCTATATCGTATTTATTATCTATAATTTATTATTATTATAGCAGAAGATATATAAGATCCTTAGTTTAGTCAAAATCAATGGGTTCTTGAAACTAATTGATGAAGTTTTCATTTTGTAACTTTCTGAATCTAAAGTAGTATTACTCTGAATTATTATATATCCTTCCCATAAACCCAATTGGGAAAGAGACCTTTTCCTATTTAGTGGATACACAAATAATGCCTCAATTTAAAGTGATAAAAAAATCCTATGTTTGTATGGGAAGATGAAGCAAGTCATTTTTTTCGAATTCTAAATTAGAAATCCTTTTTTTTTTATTTTAAAGGATGGCCCAATTATGATAGGAATCTAAACTTTTTTACATTAGACATGTTTACGACAATCCAAAGCTATGCAAATTACATAAATTTTTTTTAATCCTTTGAAATCTGTAGATGCCATGTTTAAATTGTGATACTCAAAACCATCTTTTTTATTCAGTGATTCATTCATAAAAATCATATTATATGTAAATAAAAATGAATTATTAACAAACGGAAATGATAAAGAACATTTTGAGCTCTATTCATGAATGGAAGTCACAACTTTTTAGTTTTTTAGTTAGAACGAAAAAGTTCGATTTTAGTAAAACAGGAACTACAAAACTTCCGTTCTTGCTACTTTACTTTAGAAACTAGAAATTTTAAATTAAATAAAAAAAAGGATAATAAAGATTCTTTTTTTAACCCTCAAACTTCTATTGAAATGAAACCAGTTTTTATTCATCAATTTTAAAGCTTCCTACAAAATAAATATTGCATTGGATTGACCCCTTCATTCAATCTCGACGGTTGAATATGAATAAAACATGAGTTATTATTATTTTGAGCAAGCCGCTATGGTGAAATTGGTAGACACGCTGCTCTTAGGAAGCAGTGCTAGAGCATCTCGGTTCGAGTCCGAGTGGCGGCATAGCGTCTTATAAAAAAGGTATAATATAAATCCTATAATAAAATAAAAAAAATTCCGAATTTCCATTCCATATAATAATAATCGAGAAACCTTCTCTTCTCCTTTTTTCATAATCTTTATTTTATGATTTTTTCAATTTTAGAACATATATTAACTCATATATCCTTTTCGATCGTTTCAATTGTAATTACAATTCATTTTTTAACTTTATTAGTCGATGAAGTCGTAGGACTATATGATTCATCAGAAAGGGGTATGATAGCCACCCTTTTCTGTATAACAGGATTATTAGTCACTCGTTGGATTTATTCGGGGCATTTTCCATTAAGTAATTTATATGAATCATTAATCTTTCTTTCATGGAGTTTCTCCATTATTCATATGGTTTCCTATTTTCATTTTAAAAAGCATAAAAATGCTTTAAGTGCAATAACCGCATCAAGTGCTATTTTTACCCAAGGCTTTGTTACTTCGGGTCTTTTAACCAAAATGCATCAATCCGCGCTATTAGTACCTGCTCTCCAATCCCAGTGGTTAATGATGCACGTAAGTATGATGGTATTTGGCTATGCAGCTCTTTTATGTGGATCATTATTATCAGTAGCCCTTCTAGTCATTACATTTCGAAAAGTCATAAAGATTTTTAGCAAAAGCAATATTTTATTAAATACGGCATTTTCCTTTGGGGAAATGAAATACCTGGATGAGAGAAAGAATGTTTTACTAAACACTTATTTTATTTATTCTCGAAATTATTACAGGTATCAATTGGTTCAACAATTGGATTATTGGAGTTATCGTATTATTAGTCTCGGGTTTCTCTTTTTAACCATAGGGATTCTTTCGGGAGCAGTATGGGCTAATGAGGCATGGGGATCATATTGGAATTGGGATCCCAAGGAAACTTGGGCATTTATTACTTGGACCATATTCGCGATTTATTTACATACCCGAACAAATCAAAATTTGGAAGGTGTAAATTCTGCAATTGTGGCTTCCGCGGGCTTTCTTATAATTTGGATATGCTATTTTGGAGTCAATCTATTAGGAATAGGTTTACATAGCTATGGTTCATTTCCATTAACATCGAATTGAATGAAAAAGCAGAACAAATACAAACATAGGACAGCATATAATATACATAAGAAAACTTAATGTAAGCCGCCAAGAAAAGAACCTTTTGAATCAAGTACAAGTAGCGGAGTGATTCAAAAGGTTCTCACAAAGGCCAAACATATCTGATTCAAATTCAATTTGATTTTGACTTTTTCTTTCTTTTTTACTCAACTTAAAAAAAAATGAAACCTAAGAACAGAAAAAATCATTTTTTTTTCACCTTTTTCAATTGTAAAGCAAATCATTTTCAAAATCATTTTAAATAGGATTTCTTTTTTTTATTCCTAAAACCTATCTATAAAAATAATTAGCTAGAATAGCTTCGACTTTCTCACCCGATAGTGATAAAACGAAATCCGGATAAATACCAATACCTATTACGGGTAGAAAGATAGAGATCGAAACAAATAACTCTCTTGGTCCAGAATCAAAAAAATAGGAGTTTGGAGCATTAAATAGCTTGTATCCGTAGAATATTTGACGTAACATAGATAATAAATAAATAGGAGTTAATATCATTCCAATTGCCATTACAAAAATAATTAATATTTTTGGCATTAAAAAATATTTTTGACTGCTAATTATTCCAAAAAAGACTATCAATTCTGCAACAAAACCACTCATGCCCGGTAATGCAAGAGAAGCCATCGATAAGATACTGAACATCGTAAACATTTTTGGAATTGGAAGAGCCATTCCGCCCATTTCGTCGAGATAAACAAGACGTATTCTATCATAACTCGTTCCTGCCAAGAAAAAAAGTGCAGCGCCAATAAATCCATGAGATATTATTTGTAAAAAGGCTCCGTTGAGTCCCGTATCGGTTATAGAGCCAATTCCTATAATTATGAAACCCATATGAGATACAGAGGAATAGGCTATTCTTTTTTTTAAATTACGTTGAGCAAGAGATGTTGAAGCTGCATAAATTATTTGCATTGTGCCTACTATCATCAACCAGGGAGAAAATATAGAATGAGCATGGGGTAATAATTCCATATTGATCCGAACTAATCCATATGCTCCCATTTTTAATAAGATTCCGGCTAGAAGCATACAAGTACTATAATGTGCCTCCCCATGGGTGTCTGGTAACCATGTATGTAAGGGTATAATCGGTGATTTGACAGCAAAAGCAATAAGAAATCCAATATAGAATATTATTTCCAGTGCGAGAGGATACGATTGATTAGCTAATGTTTCAAAATTGAATGTTGGTTCATTAGAACCATATAAACCGATACCCAAAACCCCTACTAATAGAAAAATGGAACCTCCCGCAGTGTACAAAATAAACTTTGTAGCTGAATACAGACGTTTCTTTCCCCCCCACATAGATAGAAGTAGATAAACAGGAATTAATTCTAACTCCCACATGATGAAAAAAAGCAAAAGGTCTCGAGAAGAAAATGATCCTATTTGACCACTGTACATTGCTAACATCAGGAAATGGAATAGTCGGGAATCCCGAGTAACTGGCCAAGCCGCTAAAGTAGCTAAAGTTGTGATAAATCCTGTCAGTAAAATAGGTCCTATAGAAAGTCCATCTATTCCCAATCTCCAGTAAAAATCAAAAAAATTGATCCATTTATAATCTTCCGCCAGCTGGATTAATGGATCGTCCAATTGGAAATGATAACAAAATACATAGGTCATTAGAAGTAGTTCTAAGGTGGATATAGAAATGGTATACCACCTAATTAGCTTATTTCCTCTATGAGGAAGAAAGAAAATTAAAGAGCCCGCAGATATTGGCAAAACTACAATTATTGTTAACCAAGGAAAATAATTCGTGGTAAAGACAAGATACATTTGGACCAGAAAAACCCGCGCTCGAAAATTGAATCTTTATTCTTTTTTTTTTTTTGAGTACGGGTTTTTTCAGTAAAAAAAGAAAATGTATTCAAAATGTATTCAAGTGGGTTTTACGGAACATATCAATAAGCTAGACCCATACTTCGAGTTGTTTCATGCCATAAATAAACTCGAACACTCAAGAAATCCGTTGGACAGGCAGATTCACATCTCTTACAACCAACACAGTCTTCTGTTCTTGGGGCGGAAGCAATTTGTTTAGCTTTGCATCCATCCCAAGGTATCATTTCTAACACATCGGTGGGGCACGCTCGGACACATTGGGTACACCCTATGCATGTATCATAAATTTTTACTGAATGTGACATGGGATCTATGAATTTTTGAACGTTATCAAATTTCGATCTAGTAAACTTGTAAATGAATCATATATTTAAACGCCAGATGAATCAACGATTTACCAGAAATTTTCTAATCAATGGACTTCTGGATCAGCTCATGAGAAGTGGCTAAGATACTTTGATTTATTACGTTTTCGTAAATAGAATCTAGATTCTAACATATTCTACATGCTAATTCAAATTGGTGGATATTCTAATTTTGATTATTATTCCTACTTATTCAATAAAGTTGATTGATTGATACGCGTTGATTTTCTGTTACGATAAATTGACGAAACAATAGCCAACCCAATAGCTGCTTCAGCGGCTGCAATAGCTATAACAAAAATTGAGAAAATATCTCCCTTTAACTGGCGACTATCAAAAAAATCAGAAAATGTTACAAAATTGATATTAACTGCATTCAATATAAGTTCAAGACACATAAGAGCCCTAACCATGTTTCGACTCGTGATTAATCCATAAATACCGATAGAAAATAAATAGGCACTCAAAACAAGTACATGTTCGAGCATCATTGACCAACTCCTTATCAATGTTGGTTCATTTCAATATGAACAAAAATTCAACAGATTCGAGATTGACTAGAATAGAACAAAACAAGTACGGAACAAAAGAATGTATTGAAAATAGATCAAATAAAAGAATCTCCCTTTTAGACATGAACAGTATTCAAATAGAATTTTTGTGAAATAGGTGGGATAACATAGAAGAAAGTGAAATTTGGATTGTTTGCTGTTGCTAGTTATAACGATTTATTACTGACGAGCCACAGCAATTGCGCCTATCAAACCAACTAAAAGAATTATTGAAATCAGTTCAAACGGAAGAAAAAAATCTGTTGATAAATGAATTCCAATTTGTTGACTATTACTTATCAAATCTTGTTCTATAAGTTGGTTTGATCTTGTAGTCCAAATAATCCCGTACCATGACGTATCGAAAATAGTAGTAATTAGCGAAAGAAGAATACTTGTACAAACCAGTGAAGTAACCCCATCCCCAACGATCGATAGATTCAAATCCTTGTAATATTCTGAACCATTCATGAACATGACAGCAAATATGATTAAAACATTTATGGCTCCTACATAAATAAGGAGCTGGGCAGCGGCTACAAAATGAGAATTTGAAAGAATATAGAATAAGGATATACAAACAAGAACCAATCCCAACGAAAAGGCAGAATAAATTGGATTGGTAAGTAATACTACTCCCAGTCCCCCTAATATAAGACCCGATCCCAGTAAAACTATAAGAAAATCGTGTATTGGTCCAGGCAAATCCATTATATGTAAAATAGGAGATAAATTGAAATGCTTTTCATGATCGTATTGACCCGACCGGGAAAAAACTAAAGGTTTTTTGATTTTCATTTTATGATAGGTTCCTAATTGAATTCAATTCTAATCTATTAGGTATGATATGGGTACAATTGTTGGACAGTTTCTTTTTTTATTCTTTTATTTTCTTAAATTAAGAAATTAAATTAAGAAAGAATAAGGATATTTTTTGAAAGTATATTTTTCGAAAAAATGACGACTCTATTGATAGATTTTTAATAAAAAAGTCGAAATTCTCATCAACCAATGAATTTCTAGTTGAATTTTTCATTATTGGCCAAACAAAGAGAAAGACCTTATCTCATTCTTTTAATTTAAACCAAAAAAACGGAACCTTAAGAATTGGTAATTTCTCTTTATTTAATAGAATAGGGCGGTTACCTACTCAGTTTTTCTTTGAGGCGAATTCAAAATTGTTCGAATTGTATAATCATCAATTACTGACATTGGTAAACGGCCCAAAGCAATTTGATTATAATTCAACTCGTGACGGTCGTAAGTAGAAAGTTCATATTCTTCAGTCATCGATAAACAATTTGTTGGACAATACTCAACACAGTTACCACAAAATATACAAATTCCGAAATCAATACTGTAATTAAGTAATCGTTTTTTTCGAATATCAGTTTCAAATTTCCAATCAACAACAGGCAGATCTATAGGACATACACGAACACATACTTCACAAGCAATACATTTATCAAATTCGAAATGGATTCGGCCACGGAAACGCTCCGATGTGATTAATTTTTCATAAGGATATTGAATAGTTACAGGCAAACGATTTGCGTGGGATAAGGTAATCATGAAACTTTGACCAATGTACCTTGCTGCTCGTACTCTTTGTTGACCATAATTCATGAACCCAGTTACCATAGGGAACATATCAGGAATCTATATGAATAGTTTTATCTTCGTTTCTTTCTCTTGTTTGAACTTGAACCAAGTCTATTGTTTGCTATTTACAGTGAAAAAAGTTGAAAAGAGGTTGTTAATAATAGATTACCGAGAGAGATTGGTAAAAGAAATTTCCATCCAAGATTTAAAAGTTGGTCCATTCTTAACCTAGGTAAAGTCCATCTTGTTGTGATAGAAATAAACAAGAACAAATAAGTTTTAGCTAATGTAATAAAGATACCAATTGTAGTTCCAAAGATTCCATCCACTTTATTTATTTCAAATAGCTCAGGAACAAATATGTATGGAATGGAAATATTCCAACCACCCAAGTAAAGAACCGTTACAAATAACGAAGAAAGTAATAGATTTAGATAGGAAGCAACATAAAATAAACCAAATTTGATACCCGAATATTCGGTTTGATAACCTGCTACTAATTCTTCCTCCGCTTCTGGTAAATCAAAGGGTAATCTCTCGCATTCGGCTAGGGCAGAAATTAGAAAAACGATAAATCCTATAGGCTGACGCCACAAATTCCATCCCCAAAAACCATATTTTGACTGCGCCTCAACTATATCAACTGTACTTGAACTGTTAGATAATCATAGTCGGTGATAACATCACTGTTCCCACCGCTATTCCAGAACCGTACATGAGGTTTTCGCCTCATACGGCTCCTCGTGGGTCAACAAAAATCTAAGGACCAGATCAGTATTATTTACTATTTAGCTAGCTATGGTCGTAGAATAGAAAGAGTCAAAATCTATTTGAGGGTCCAAAATTATACCAATAGAATTCCGTCTGCTATACTCTAAAATAATAATAAATAAAGGCGCTTCCGAATTGATCTCACCCGTTAATAATTTGACTTTGTTGAGTAATAACTTAATCCTTAAATAAAAAACTCCTTTCAGAAATATCAATAAATAGTTTATTTCAACCCATCATTTTCGATTACGAAAAGGAATTAGACGTTACATTAGCTAATGAATCATGAGACAAATTATATCTCTCTAAATCTATGCTAAATATATGAAAAAGACGGAATAAAAAAGATTTCTTTTTTTTTTTCTCTTGTTTGTTTTTCGTTCCTATTCTTCTTTCTTATAAAACCAATATAAGAGAAGGGGCTAAAACTAAAATCAAAAATAAAGGATTATTTCGTTCCTGATAGTCATTGCTTTAATGGGTGGATAGGAGCATACTCTGGATCGGAATCGCGGGAAGTACTGCCTTATCATTTCTACCAATTTAAAGCCCCAATTAGTATTCTTTTTATGTTATGCAGAAATATCTTTTTAGAGAATTTCCATAATCTCCATTACTAATCCTTTGTGCATTTTTGTGTTCCTAATCATCCACTCATTTTTTGTTCAATCGCCCGTTTCGTTTGATAATACATGTATGGTAGGTAATTCATACAAAGGATAGTGAAAAGGCCATACGGTTGATCTTTTGAGCCCGCTTCAAGCTGGGTTGTCTAATCAACCAGTCTTGGGGTAAAGGACCTCTTCCGCTTATGTTTATTTCCACTTAACTCTTGTCTTGTACATAGGAAATGAGACTCCATTTTTTTTACTGCAAATTTATAAGCTGCTTTCTTTCACTCATATATAACTATCTAATTTACTTTATCAACCAAAAGGATAATAAATAATATCTATTCAATTCGTTCAACTTGTTTTGTTTTCTAAAGCGAAAGAAAAGAATGAATAGGGAAAAGAAAGAAAAGTTTGTATTTCAACGAATCGCACGTAGAGATATTGATAAAACACATAAAGTTAATGGTATTTCATAACTAATCGATTGAGCAGCAGCCCGTAAACCACCTAAAAAGGAATATTTATTATTCGATCCGTATCCTGACATAAGAAGGCCAACAGGGGCAATACTTGAAATGGCAATCCATAAAAAAATACCGATATTGAGATCAGCTAAAACAAGATGATAGCTAAAAGGAATTACTAAAAAACTTAGTAAAATTGATATGACTGCTATAGATGGTCCAATACTGAATAAACGGGTATTTCCTCTAGCTGGAAAAAGATTTTCTTTGAAAAGCAGTTTTGTCCCATCTGCTAGAGCTTGAAGAATTCCCAAAGGACCGGCGTATTCAGGCCCAATACGTTGTTGTATTCCTGCGGATATCTCTCTTTCTAACCATACAATTACCAGTACGCCTACTGTGATCCCCAATACAAGAGTCAAAATAGGGACAAAGATCCATACGATTCCATAGACCTCTTTGAAAAATTCCAATCTGGAAAAAGAATTAATATCTTGTACTTCTATTTCTGTTGTATAAACTATCATTTCAACGATCAACTTCTCCCATAATGATATCTATGCTACCTAGTATTGTCATAATATCAGCCAATTTCATTCCTTTAACTAACTGAGGAAGAATTTGCAAATTGATAAAACCCGGCGGGCGAATTTTCCATCTCCAAGGAAAACAACTTTTGTCCCCTATTAGAAAAATTCCCAATTCTCCCTTTGGGGCTTCAACTCTCGCATAAAGTTCTTGCTTCGGCAATTCAAATGTGGGAGAAGGTTTTTTACTAATGAATCGATATTCAAAATCATTCCATTCTGGATCCCTTTCTCTATCAAAGCATCGGATTTCTAAATTCTCATAGGGACCTCCTGGAAGGAATTCCAGGGCCTGTTGAATTATTTTTATGGATTCCGTCATTTCACTGATTCGGACTAAATAACGAGCTAATGAGTCTCCTTCTTTTTGCCACTGGATTTCCCAATGAAATTCGTCGTAACACTCATAATGATCAACTTTACGAAGATCCCATTGTATTCCAGATGCTCGTAGCATCGGTCCGGATAAACCCCAATTTATTGCTTCTTCTCCACTAATAATGCCTACTCCTTCAACTCGTTCTAAAAAAATGGGATTTCGCGTAATAAGTTTTTGATATTCAACAACTCCTGTTAAAAAATAATCGCAGAAATCCAAACATTTATCTATCCAGCCATAAGGCAGGTCGGCTGCTACTCCTCCGATACGAAAATAATTATGCATCATTCTCATCCCAGTCGCAGCTTCGAATAGATCATATACTAATTCTCTTTCTCTGAAAATATAGAAAAAAGGGGTCTGTGCGCCAATATCCGCCATAAAAGGTCCAAGCCATAAGAGATGAGAAGCTAGACGACTTAACTCCAACATAATGACTCTGATATAGCTCGCTCTTTTAGGCACTTGAATATTTCCCAATTGTTCTGGTCCATTTACGGTTATTGCTTCTGTGAACATAGTAGCTAAATAATCCCAACGTGTTACATAAGGTAAAAATTGTATAATTGTTCGGTTTTCCGCAATTTTTTCCATTCCTCTGTGTAAATAACCTAATATTGGTTCGCAGTCAACAACATTTTCACCGTCTAGGGTAACGATGAGACGAAGAACACCGTGCATTGATGGGTGGTGAGGTCCCATATTGACTATCATAAGGTCTCTTTCTGTAGCTGGTCTATTCATAAGTTTTTCCTCGATTCATTCTTACATGAATTGCTGAAAACGAAAAGAAGTTTATCAAAATTCTCAAGATCCAATAAATGAAAAAACTAAGTCAAAATTTTAAAATTAACGATTTTTTAACTCCCGAATATCCAACTCACTAATTAATTCTTTATAGCGTACTCGATTTTTCTTTGATAAGTAAGACAGCAGCCGTTGACGTTTTCCCAGAATTTTTCGTAGACCTCTCTGAGATGAATAGTCTTTTCTGTGCAATTCCAAATGGGAAGTAAGTCTTCGTATCTTATTGGTGAAACTTACTATTTGAAAGTCAACAGACCCCCGCTTTTCTTCTTTTTTTTCTTGAAAAATAACTGAGATGAATGAATTTTTTACCATAAAACAAAATATTATCCCCTTTTATAATTTATAATTTTTTGATGTGAATTTGATTAATCAGTAATAATAATATTAGTCATTTTGATATACAGAATGACCTTAAGTTCATTATAAACTTCCTACTTTTTTATAAAATAAATAAATGAACAAAATCTTCTTTTTTTTATTTGTATAGGAATACAAAAAAAGATAAGAAGATTTTGTTCATTTATTTATAGATCTAATTGATAATATGTATGTCATTAAATTAGTATCCTCTTTCAGGATGGAATGTAAGACAATCCTCGCGTCTATCTATTTGTTTTCATATAGCCGACATATTCTATTACCTAATAATATATGTATATATGGCAAAATTCATGTAAATGGACTTGTAACTAACAAATTTTCAACCGTGGATACATATGTATCCTGACCATACTGAAACAACTGCCATTATGAGTATTAAACCAATAGCGATTCATACAAGCTAAATCTTCTAGTCGATAATTGGGCCAAAGAAAGAACTTCATTTTAATTAGTTTATTTTTATCGATACCGAGATATTTGCCTCTATTTAAAACTTGACCACAGTTTTTTACCTGATTGCAAAATACCGGATTTCTATGTATATCATTTCTATCCCTTGAGTTTAAAAAATATAGAATTCGCAATTCTCTACGGCCTTTAGGGGATAAAAGAGTTTCAGGAACAAAGAAATCATAATGATTTTTGTCTCTATTTTGAGTCATTTTTTGATGTCTTAAAATGGATTCATCAAATTTATTCTTATCAAACCATTCTCGAAATTTTTGATTCCTTTGGTATTTATTCTTATGAAGGTATTTATTCTTATGAACCAAAAAAATACCTATGGTTTGATATAGAATCAATTGTCCATCGTTTTTTATAGACGGATAAGGATAAGTCGGTTCGATAATCAATGCTCCGCTTGTACTTAATTCTCTAGGAGTGCGCCTTTTTAGAGTCCAAATATCCACAGTCAGTTCTCCCCGTTTAAGATAGGATATAGCAACGTCCTTTGGATTTCTCAATCTAAGCAGGAGACAATAGGCTCTAATATTATTGACCATTTTTTTATTTACAACCCTTTCCCAACTCAATTGAAAATACAAAAAACTTTCTAGGAAGGAATAAAGCTCTATAGCTTCGGGGCTCATGTTGGCCTTTTTTTTTCTACGTTGTTTTTTTATGCCTGATCTACCTCCATTTTCATCTGATAGAGGAGCCCCTTCCCCTTGGTTTAGAGGATCTTTTTCTTCTTGATTTCCATTCTCGAATCTAAGAATTCTTTTTTTTTTATTTGATTCTATTAAAGGGTTACTTTCAGTAATGTTTTTCTTAATGTTTTCATTTCCATTCAAATGAAAGTTGAAAAGAAGTAATTTTATTGGTATGATCCCCGGTTTAATCTTATATGCATTATATAGTGGCACAAATTCTGGGAAGAACCAAAGTTCTAGTTCTGGATTCGAACTAATACGACCTACTATTTCCTCATTCATTTCCATCCAATCAAAGAAGGATCTTTTTTTTTTGAATCGGTTGATTTTTGAATTTTTAGAAATTGGTAAATAAAAAGGACCCCTCTTCATTTTTTGATTCTTATTCTTGGTGCCGCTATTGGCCCAGTAATGAATCTCGACCTTATTATTTCTAAGGCAAAAATCAATCATTTTCCACCTACAAAATTTTCTATCTGGAAATTTCTCCTCAGCCATAATATCATTTTCTCCTAGATAATTATAAATAGGTAGCCCATCTGGCATATCAAAAAATTTGCGTTTATCTATCTTGTAATTATCAAAAATCTCTTCTTTACTATTTATTTGTAATGGTGATCTATAAATATATGAGTCTTTCTTCTCTTCATAATTAATAGATTTATATGAGAAAAAATCATGTCTATGATGTTTTTTAAAATTAGATGATTTTTTATATTCTTGATTCAGTAATGAATCAGGTTCGAAATCATTTTGTTTTTCATCATGAATTAATCCTTCTTTTTCATATGAGTCCCATTTGTTAAAATCGTTTTTTTGAGTCATACAGTGTCGATTGACTTTATTTCGCCATTTTTCTGGTACTAATTTTAGCCAGCTAATCTGAGAGAAATCATATTGATAATGCCCCCTTAACCAGTTTTTCCATTGATTCCTTTCAGAATGCCAAAAGTCTTTATGTCTCAATCCAGAATGAAATATTCCCTCTTTCCGAAAAAAATCCTTTATTTCATTTTTAAGAAAAAGAGATGTTCCATGATATTGAAGGATAGACTTGAATTTATAGAAGTTAATAACTCGAGTTTGCGACATTTTATAAAATACATATGCTTGCGAGAAGGAGGACGAGTTACAAAAAGTTGTTGAATTCTTATTTTGAATATTATCAAGGGAATTTTTTTTAGTTAAAATAAAGTGAAATTTTTTTGTATTTCTTTTCTTAATTCTTTTTTCATTTTCTTTCTTATTGGAAATGGATTTCTCGATCATTTTTTTTCTTGATTCAATAAAAAGTTGTGCATTGGTTCTTGCAATATTAATGATACATAGAAAAAAATCTATGTATATTTTTTCCATGAAAAATTTGATAAAAAAATCAAATTTACGGATTAATCGAGTATTTCTTCTTTTTAATATTTGACAAAATTTTTTTAATGATTCTAATATTTTATTATGATAACTTTTTTTATTAGAATGAATATTTTTTTCTTGAGTTAGAAATCCATTTTTCTTCTCATTTAGAATTCTTTCTAGTTTCTTGTTGATTGTACTTGTTCTCTCAGTCAGATCTTTCATTTTTTTTTCTGTCAGTGAAAAATTTGTCCATTCTGTAGATCGAATTTGAATAGGTGATTCACGAATCATCTGATTATTCATTATAGAATCGTCGGTTTTAGTTTCACCCAATTCGTAGTTTTTGATGCTCCATTTTTTTATTTCTTTTGACACCTTTCGAAGAAATTTTGCTCGTTCTTTAAAAACATTAAAAACTATAAAAGACTGATTTTTTAATTTTTTCACTTTTTTTTTCAGTTCTTTAAAAATAGGTTCAAAAAATGAAGACCCTTTTAGTTTTCGAGGGGGACCAAAAGGATGGTCAGTTTCCAGTCCAAAAATTGTTAAAAAACAAAAATCATTTTTTTGCGCTTTCTGTGTTTTCAAGGGTTTTAACTTAGATCGGTGCCAAGGTTTCAGGTAAAAAGGAAATAATATTTTTATCTGAATACCGTCTGTTAACCAGTTTTTTGGAAATTCTTTGTCGGATAATTCAACACCATTATAAGTGCATCGAATATGCATTTCTCGATTCCAATCCTTGAAGTCTTCGGACCATTCGGGACCTTGAAATAATAAAATACGCGCAATATTCTTAGCTATTATTAATAAAGGCAATCGAATATATTTCCGAAGAATTGATTGGCCTACTAATAAAAAACCTCTTACTGCTTGAGCATATGTAATGTTATCCCAAGCTTCTGCTATTTCCATTCGCATTCTCTCTTCGTCTTGGTATTTTTCAACCTTTCTTTTTTCTTTTGTATAATCAGAGATTTGTAATTTTTTGCTTTTTTTAGACATCAAATTTTGAAAAATTCCTTTCATCCGTCCGAAACTATCAAAAGAAAAAAGGCGTCTGTCTATTCTGTTCAAAAAAGAAAAAAGGCCTCTGTCTATTCTGTCCAAAAAAGAAAAAAGGCGTCTGTCTATTCTGTCCACAAAAAGAGGGGAATGCACCTTTGCTTGATAGAAGAGTTGGCAAGTAACCGTTTTACGCCTTTGGGCACGCATAGAACCTTTTATTAGATTTCGACGAAAATCCGAGTATGGTAAATAACGTATCCAAGCGATTTCGCCTACTGGATCAGGCTCATTAGAATCTTCGCTATCATCAAAAATGACCATATACTTGTATTTTCTTAAACGAATTTGAGAATCCAATTCTACCCTTTCTTCGCCGGTTTCTCCTTCCTCTAGTTGCAAATCATCGAGTAAGTAGTATGGCCATCGAGGGACCTTTTTACTTATTTCCTTTATTTCAATAGATCTTTTTCTACTTCTTTGATCACTGGACTTAGTTATAACTACATTTGAATGAATAGTTTGATGTTTGGGTTCTCGAAATCGAAATAAAGAAAGCTTCTTTTTTGTTAATAATGATCTACTATTGTTGAGTTTGTCTATTGTTTGTTTCAATTCGCGATAATCATTAGTAAGAAGTAGAGCATGAATCTTATTTATCCAAAATTCCCCCATTTTTTTTTTTTTATATATTTGATTTATGCTAGGGGGTGAAAACCCTTTTTTGATTCTTCCACGATAGGGCCCATATAAGAACGGATCATATTTTTTAGGAAAATATTCTTTTTTAGTTTCATCATTACACAATTGAGTTTTTTGTTCAAATATACCTATATCAAAAGATTCTTTATCTAAAGTTCTGACTCTATTTAAAAACTCGTCAGTTTTGTTTAGCCGTTTTAGATCATTGGTCAAATTCCAATCATTATACAATTGATCAGATAATAATTTATCTGTTGTGAAAAAGGATATCTTTTTTTCTATTATTTCTTTAAAAGTTGACAAACTCGGCGGATACATAAAAGATATCCTTTCTTTTCCATCACTTTGACATGTATAAAAAAAAGATTGTGACATTTCATTTTTTACAGCATTTTGAAATTGATTGTTTTTTATATAACGAGATGGTCGATTCCATTTGTTAGAATCAAAAAGAAGAATCACAAGAGAGTTTTCAACCCATGAATCAAAAAGAAGAGTCAGGAGTTCATCTTTTCTTTTTTTTTTTTTCTTTCCGTTCACTCGGATCTCTTCCCTTTCATCGATTTTGTCCGGATCCTCCCTTTCTTCCGAAAAAAGGGAAGGAGAAGGATCTTCTTCGGTGAATACCTCTTCTTCCTCTTTAGTTTTAGTCCCCCTCCTTGCGGAAACTTTTTTTTCTATTTCTTCCATTTCTGAGGTTCCTTTCAGTTGCTTAGTCAAAATGGGTGACGGTATTCTTCCTAAATAGTAGATACA